TCTTTCTTTGATGAAACGTTTTCTATTTTTTTTTTCTATTGTTTTTATAATTGATCAGGCATACCTATACTGCAATAAGATGAAGACGGCAATACTATGAATGACTCGCTATTTACTCGTTTTCTAGGTCATAATCATAAGATTCTTTAGGAGAGATGGCCGAGTGGTTCAAGGCGTAGCATTGGAACTGCTATGTAGGCTTTTGTTTACCGAGGGTTCGAATCCCTCTCTTTCCGTACCTTCCTTCACCTAATTCACGAACATTACTCACCGAAATGTATCAAATAAAATAAGAACAATTACCGGTCACTTACCTTTTTGGATCGAATTTGAAAGATTCGAATTTGCTCTATTTTCCAATTGTGGAAAACTGGGGAAATTCCCTTGGTTGACCCCGGTAAGAGAATGGGGATTTGTTGTTGTTGTTGGAACTTCCATTTTATGGATGGAATTTTTTATATTTTTTGAAAAGGCTTTTTCGCGGACTCCTCGTTCATTTACCCAACCGTCGGTTGGGTAAATGCCTTTCAGTTTTTCGATGATCAAATATTTTATTTATAATTGAATTAATTATTGAATAACCTACTTTTTTGGCTAAGTTTGCTCATTGCTGGGTTGATAAAGAAGTAAGCGTTTCAACGGGCTCTCCAAAAATCGTTTGGGCTTGATTTCCGGGCATCTTGGCGACGGCACTCTCCACCTCGTATAGCTGAGGAAATTCTATGTCTCTATAAAATAGAGAATCTATCCATGACTGACAATTATAATCAAACTCACGTAGTAAGTTAAGCAACTCATGTAGTTCTTGATCTACATAGAATCTAAACCAAAATTAGAAATTTGGTTCTAATTTGACGAATGAATGGAACGGGAGATAGTTTATTCTCCTATTCGCGCATACACGCACCATCTGTATCCTGCTGTGTTGGACCCTCATCGCCATCCGTTTCATGTCTTTTGACAATTCCTCTCGTTCTTCTCGGATGCTCTTTTGAGCGAGCCGATCTTCAAGGGGTTCGATCCGGGCTAGGGGGAACCAAGGCTTAGTCCTGGATTGTGGCTCCCCGCGGCCAAAACCTTCGGTGAGAATCCAAACACTAAGCTGATATAACCAAAAGAAATCAAAATACATTTTTCTAATAGATTTCTTTTTTTCAATTTAATAAAAATGACATTCATTACTATAACGATACGAAATCGTCTAGTAAATTTAGGAGGATACTTCATTGAAACCTCCTAAAATTTGTATTTTTCGATTACTCGATTCTATTTTTTACTTTATGATATATATGATATATCGAATTACGATTTTTGAATTGGAAATTTACATTAATGAAAAATTAGGGCTATACGGACTCGAACCGTAGACCTTCTCGGTAAAACAGATCAAACTTATTATTATCAAAATGATTCGAACTGTTTCAAAGACCCAACGTGCATTTTTTTTTGCATTGGGCTCTTTCATCAACTGATATAAATATCAGCGAGTCCGCCATCCTTTTTCTTAACAGAAAGATAACGAGATGGCTCCGCGTGCTCTGACTCTTTATTTTTATTCAGTAGCAATACCAAAGTGTTTCAAAAAAGAGTTATCTTGACGTAGGTCTGCCTTCGGCCTATATCAACCTAAGTTAAATGGAGTCTCTATCGCTCTGCCCAAAGCATCAAATATGAAACTTCATACACCTTCAAGTTCATAGGACAAAAAGAGATTTTTTTGAGGTACTTATACTCATTATGCCTAGCATTGAATGGACTGAATATTCACCTTATCAATTATCAAATCAATGATGGGTTCTATTTCTTGGCGCCTAAATTGGGACCTCAATTGGACCAACCAACCATTTGTCAGGCTATTGTTCTCTTGTTCCTTCGAATCCATGGAGTAAGACGTCGACTTTTTACTAAGATAAATTCTGTTGATTACATGATGGACTCCTCTGAAAAAACATTGGCGCGCGTGTAAACGAGGTGCTCTACCAACTGAGCTATGGCCCTTGTGTTTGTGATAAATATTTTATCATTATATAAATTCTTGTCAAGGTGAGTATTGCATAATCTGACATGATAGCTCTCTGATCTGTTTCCTGTCAAGGGTATTGCTTAGAAATAAGATTCCATCTATAATCTATCAATGTGACGGGTTCCTTTTTTTTTTCTTTATGATAATAAATGACCTACTTAACCCAGCGGTTAGAGTATTGCTTTCATACGGCAGGAGTCATTGGTTCAAATCCAATAGTAGGTAGAACTTATTAGATACCATTGGCTGTGCGGTATCTAATAAGTATTTCTACCCACCTTCTTTTTTTGATTTATTTTGTATCTTTTCCATACCCTACTACTTCTTATTTTTTCTATTTTTTGAGTTGTTTCTTGTTGCACCAAAATCTGATTACACTTGATTGGATTCAATCGGTAGAATCCAAATAGAATATGGTGTATAATCAAAATTTATTTTTCTTTATTCTTCTATATTCTATTCGGACGCACCAACAACTAGTTATAAAATTGTATTGATAGCCTCGACTCGCGTCCTAGCTCGTCGGAGAGCTAAATTTGCCTCAATTGTTTGTCTCTTGCCTTCAGCGCTACTTAAATTAGCTTCAGCTATTTCAAGAGTTTGTTGAGCTTCTTGCGGATCAATGTCACTGCCCCTCTCTGCATCATTTACTAAAATGGTTATTTCATTATTGCCTATTCTAGCGAAACCGCCCATCAGAGCTATTGTTAACCATTGGTTGTTAAGACGTATTCTCAAAATTCCTATATCTACAGCCGTGGCAATAGGTGCGTGATTTGGTAATACACCAATTTGGCCGCTATTAGTCGATAAAATTATTTCTTGCACTTCCGAATCCCAAACAATTCGATTAGGGGTCAGTACACATAGATTTAAGGTCATTTCTTCAATTTGCTCTCCACATCTAAGTTCATAGCCTTCGCGGTAGCTTCATCGATATTACCTACCAAATAAAAGGCCTGTTCCGGAAGACCATCTAATTCCCCGGAAAGGATCAGTTGAAAACCCCTAATTGTTTCTGTTAGACCAACATATTTTCCTGGAGAACCGGTAAAAACTTCTGCTACGAAGAAGGGTTGTGATAAGAAACGCTCAATTTTTCGTGCTCTTGCTACGGTTAAACGATCCTCTTCGGACAATTCGTCCAACCCAAGGATAGCTATAATGTCCTGAAGTTCTTTGTAACGTTGTGAAGTTTGCTTAACTTTTTGCGCAGTTTCGTAATGTTCCTCACCAACAATTCTAGGTTGGAGCATAGTTGATGTTGAATCTAAAGGATCTACTGCTGGATAGATACCTTTTGCAGCGAGTCCTCTTGATAGTACGGTAGTAGCATCTAAATGCGCAAATGTTGTGGCAGGAGCGGGGTCCGTCAAATCGTCCGCAGGTACATAAACGGCTTGAATAGAAGTTATGGATCCCTCTTTGGTAGAAGTAATTCTTTCTTGCAAAGAACCCATTTCTGTACTAAGAGTGGGTTGATAACCTACAGCGGAAGGCATTCTTCCTAATAAAGCGGATACTTCGGATCCTGCTTGGACGAAACGAAAAATATTGTCGATAAATAGAAGTACGTCCTGTTCATTAACATCCCGGAAATATTCCGCCATGGTTAGGGCAGTCAAGCCAACTCTCATACGAGCTCCCGGCGGTTCATTCATCTGACCATAGACTAGAGCGACTTTTGATTCCGCAATATTTTTTTCATTAATCACCCCAGATTCTTTCATTTCCATGTAAAGATCATTTCCTTCACGAGTGCGTTCGCCCACTCCGCCAAATACGGATACACCTCCATGAGCTTTTGCAATGTTGTTGATCAATTCCATGATGAGTACGGTTTTACCCACTCCGGCCCCCCCGAATAGCCCGATTTTTCCTCCACGACGATAAGGAGCTAAAAGATCCACTACTTTAATCCCCGTTTCAAAAATAGATAATTTTGTATCTAACTGTATAAAGGCAGGCGCAGATCTATGAATAGGAGATGTTGTGCGAGTATCTACAGGACCCAAATTATCAACAGGCTCTCCAAGAACGTTGAAAATTCGTCCGAGAGTCGCCCCACCAACTGGAACACTTAGAGGAGCTCCTGTATCAATCACTTCCATTCCTCTCATCAGACCATCTGTAGCACTCATAGCTACAGCTCTAACTCGATTATTTCCTAATAATTGCTGTACCTCGCAAGTTACATTAATTTGCTGGCCAACCGTATCTTGACCTTTAACTACCAAAGCGTTGTAAATATTAGGCATCTTGCCCGGTGGAAAGGATACATCCAGTACCGGACCAATGATTTGAGCAATACGCCCCAGGTTTTTTTCTTCAAGAGCGGAAACCCCAGGACCCGAAGTAGAAGTAGTAGGATTGATTCTCATAATAATAAAGTATTATATGTCGAAATTTTTTTTGCAAACAAAAATAAAAAAATGTCCGATAGCAAGTAGATCGGTTAATTCAATAAGAAATGGGAATTAGTACTCGATTTCGTTGGTACTATCCAACCGAATCCAATTCAATTGTTTACTCATTCAATGAGTGCATTTTCAAACTTAACCAACCCATTTTTAAAAATCAATATAATATATTATTAATATAATATATATCAAAGTAGATGAATAAGAATTCAGAATTATATATGCGGAGATGTTGTATTTCTCTATCATTATAGACAATCCCATTCATATTATCTATGGAATTCGAACCTAAACTCTATTTATGATTCATCATTTTTATGACATTGGCCGTTGTTTCTTATTTCATCATTTCTATTTACACTTATTTATTCTTTGAATAAAAAAAGAAATCAAATTTTTTATACCTTTTTGTTTGTTGATTGATAAATTCCGCATATTCATATTACTATTCTATTTTCACATCTAGGATTTACATATACAACTATAACATATATCACTCTCAAGCGTTAATTTCTTATTATTTATCTATTTATATATTTACTTTACAAATTACAAAG